TGTTTTTGCATTAATTGCGACTTCCTCAGTGTTAGTAATTAGTGTACCCCTTGTATTTGCTTCTCCTGATGGTTGGTCAAATAATAAAAACGTTGTATTTTCCGGTACATCATTATGGATTGGACTAGTCTTTCTGGTAGCTATTCTGAATTCTCTCATTTCTTAAATTTGTTTAGTATTTAGTAGCCCGATACAAAATAAATAAAAAGGCCATTTCTTCGAAAAAATGGGAATTGTGAGACGCATTAAAATGCAATTTGCGTTCCGAATTGCTACCTCTTCTCTTTCATTATTATGAAATTCCATTGCCATTAGAATATTGATTGACAGACAATTAAAAAAAGGAAAACTCTAATATAATAGAAAATGAAACGGTCGACCCAGACATAGACGGTCGACCCAGGCGGATATACCCTATAAAATATATCCCGTAGCGAGCGTAGTTCAATGGTAAAACATCTCCTTGCCAAGGAGAAGATACGGGTTCGATTCCCGCCGCTCGCCAGCTTAATTTAGTAAGGTACTATGATAAAAAATTGAGTCTAGTTGACTACTTAACTACTTATATTAAATTAAGTAGGTGTTAGTCTAGTACCGTATCCCTTACTATCTTACCCTTCTTTTGCACCCCACTCAAAAAAAAGGGGCTCCGGAGGCGGGAATCGAACTCGCCAACAGGGCTCCCTAAATTGGGGATTAACCGAGACAAACAACTGGCAAACTGCTTTTAAAGGGAAGGGAGGTAGACTGTGCCTTTCTTTCATTTCTTTTTTCTTTTCTGCAGGGTAGGAAGGAGCCTTGAGAGTTCTTCTTGTAGGGGCAAGTGACTTCGCAAACTGCTCCATTTGGCCCTTTAGGGCCGGGAACTAATGAATAAAAAGGGTTGGATACCGCCCAGCCCTCTACCATATCTATACAAATAGAATAGTCCTTTTATACAGACTGCTAAGTGCGGAGACGGGAATCGAACCCGTGACCTCAAGGTTATGAGCCTCGTGAGCTACCAAACTGCTCTACTCCGCTCTGGAGGGACGGAAACTGGTGGACGAAAAAGGTTGAATACAGGACTCTACCATGTCTAGACAAATAGAATAGTCCTTTTATACAGAATGGAGCGGGTAGCGGGAATCGAACCCGCATCGTTAGCTTGGAAGGCTAGGGGTTATAGTCGACGTTGGTTGATTAGTTTTAACGTCTCTAATTCAAAACCGAACATGAAATTTTGATTTCATTCGGCTCCTTTATGGATATTCTCACCACTTAACATCTATGTCAGCTTTTCTATCTGAATGGAACCAAAGCTCTCCGCTTTCTAGATGATCCCTATAGAGTAGGAGATAGAAATTCTACTAAATCTATCTAATCTACTTACTTCGTTCCCTAATTTCATTCAAGAGATCCTGAGGAAAAGAATTAGGTTTCCACCGAGCTGAAACAATATGCTGATGGTTCTAGTAAACCAAAACTACCGTTTTTTAGCTATTTGGCTTCCATTTCCTTTTTTAACAAAAGAAGATTTAGTTACGATTGGAAATAAACTTTTTTGTATCTTCATCCATAGATCCTTTACTCATATTTTTAAAATTGGAATACTTAAAAAAATGTAAAATTATGCTTCGCGACTCTGTACTCATAATCCAATTTGTATTTTGGATGCAATTTCAATTAGTTTTTGGGTACAAATCGCGAGAATGTATATTCTTCCTCAATATGCTATTGAGAGGAAAAGGATTAAATCCTTTATAAGAACTAAAGTTTTCATCGGAATATAAAAAACTTAAGGACGCCTTAAGTATATCATTTCAAATTCAGTTATTAATAGAACGAATCACACTTTTACCACTAAACTATACCCGCTACATGTAGATTATGATACCAACGCTACCCTTTGTCAAGGGTAGCCATTCGAGAAGGAGGCTAATTCCCCCTTATTGAATCAAATGGAGAAGGTTCATGACAGTGAGCTGTTGGTACTTCGATCGCGGGCCTTTACTTTAGCTTTAGGGTTTAGATAGCCCCTCTGGGATGTAAAATATATCTCTTCTCACCATCCCCATAGTGTATGAGACAAATGTATGCATTTCGATTAGGGTCGTATTCTACGGTTACGACTACAATGATCATTATTTGTTTTGCGAGGACGTAAGTGTGCCAGACTCCTCTAAGGAATAGTTTGATTATTCCTACAATATACACTAGGAGATATAGGGAGCAGCACTGCCCCCATAAATCCCTTTCTTCCTTTTCTTTTTTGTTCAATTCTGAACAAAGAAATTGGGGAAGATGTTTTCTTTCTTCCCCCACTTATCATGAAGTCCGAGCCGTAGAGAAAGAGTGAGATGCATTTTAAAAATTCATCATAGACTTTCCCTATGGCTTGAGAGAAGCAAGAAACAAAGAGTCGTAACTTAAACGGAGAAGCGGACAGGACCCGACGGATTTACCTGATGTAAAGAAGATCCTAAATGTCTCTGGTTAGTCGATCCTCTCCATTTACCAATTTCTTCTCCTCTTTTCCACTCAATTCTAGTTTATTAGATTCTTGTTTAAAAGAATCAAAGAAGATGAATAGAACTAAGAACACATAAAAAAGAGCATAGAGGACCAAGACCATTACCAAATGTTCCTCCCAAGAATCATATTGGGTATCTGTTCCCTTCCTTTTCCCGCTAGGATCGGGAATCTTATATTTTCCATATCCATATACCATCGAACCTTTAGGGTTCCAGAATCCTCCTTTTTTCCTAATCTTCGGAAACAGAAAACCCATAGCCAGGAGGAGTTAGGTATGTAGGGTATGGTTTATTATTTTTTGTTGGGCAGGCAGTAGAATAATTTTTTATTGTGTCAACTCTCTCTTCACGTATTTTATTATATGTATTTTTTTATATAAAATATGTATTTTTTTATATAAAAAAAAGAAAAAAACCTCTACTTTGTGCAAGTGATAAGAGAGAATATGAAATTCTTATTTTTCTTGATTTTCTCAAGATTTTGAACTCTCAAGATTTTGAACCTCGCCATGAATAAACTTCTATATCTCGATATATACATATATAATCTCTACATATATCTCTATATATACATATATTATGTACATTATGCAGTAGACTCATAATGAGAAATCAAAGTGGCTAATTTTTGAATTGAATAAAAAGCCCTTTTAACTCAGTGGTAGAGTAATGCCATGGTAAGGCATAAGTCATCGGTTCAAATCCGATAAAGGGCTTTTTTTTTGGTGGTAGAGTAATGCCATGGTAAGACGTAAGTCATCGGTTCGAATCCGATAAAGTACTTTTCTACTAAATTTATTATTTATTCACTTTTTTTTCTTTGTTTTTGAAAATTTCTCTATTTTTTCTTGAATTTTATGACTTAGTGTGGGATGCATGCATTTTTGGTCTGAACGCTAAACGAAGCACGGGGTGGAAATTACAAAAAAGAAATCAAATTGGACTCTTTTTCCTGTTAGATCAATCAAATCACTACCTGTACTGAACTAATCTAGAATCCCTTTTATTAATCTATTCTTATTCTATACCCTTTAAATGAATTTCCCTAAAAAGTAGGGAATGATCCGTGAATTAACCTAACCATCAACTAAAAAAAATCCTATGAAAGCATAACGGAAAAGTAGGAAAGACTCTTTGCTTTGGATCTAGTTATACTCTTCGAGTATATTGACAATTCCAAAAAACTGCTCATACTATCATTATAGTATAATGATGAGCGGTTGTATATGGCCCTATCGTCTAGTGAAGTGATGCCCCTATCGTCTAGTGGTTCAGGACATCTCTCTTTCAAGGAGGCAGCGGGGATTCGACTTCCCCTGGGGGTAGGGAGTATTATGAAAGGAGGTTAATCATAGATTCTAAAAAACCCTAGAATAAATTCTTCCTGGGTCGATGCCCGAGCGGTTAATGGGGACGGACTGTAAATTCGTTGACGATATGTCTACGCTGGTTCAAATCCAGCTCGGCCCAAAAATCTAGGGCTTCGTGAATATGAACTAAATCCATTTGTTTTTCTTCCATAAAATAAAATGTCTGATCCATAGAAATAAAGGATAAAGCGAAAGGGGGAAATTTCTTTCTAATCCATATCTCTCTCATTCCTTTTTTACAAACAAAAGAGTTTTTCTTATTGAAATGAAAGGTGGATTATCATCCATTTTTAGCGATAAAAAATCGCGACATACTAGTTATGTCACTCTCACTATACCCACATATGATATGTGGGTATGTAGTATATGATTCGTCTATTTCTTAGAGTACGACAGGCGAATCGAATCTTCTTATGGTTCTATTTAAGAATAGGTATGCCATACACCCCGCGGGGATTGTAGTTCAATTGGTCAGAGCACCGCCCTGTCAAGGCGGAAGCTGCGGGTTCGAGCCCCGTCAGTCCCGAACTAGGGTTCAATGAATGGAGAAATTCATCTTTCCTTTTTCCATGAAAAAGGGGGGGCAGGAGAGAAGATCAAATACCTATGGGGCACCCTTATTTCACTTTTTTTATTTCGCATTTCTCATTAAAGAGGGAGGGGAGGCCTATAGGAATTTTTTTTTCACTACTCCCGGTTGATAAGGAAAGACATACATATCATACTTGGATTAGTATAATTTAGGATATTACTCTATCCTTATGATGATACCATCCTCATCTTAACTTCCTATTCGACTCTTATGGAATAGAGTACCGGTATTTTACCGAAATCCATACATAAATCGTATTCGTTTTTTCTTAGACATAGACAGTGAATTTAATTTAATATAATTAGTACTTTACTTTTTGGATTAAACAGGCCCCCTCCATTTTGTAGTTCCAACTTTGTTTGTGTATGTTCAATGACTAATTGGAAAGAATCTATCTCATTTTCATTCCATTTGCGGACTCCTTTTTTATGGATCTGTTCTCATCTTTAGACCCCAAAAGTGGATATTGATAGTAACCTAATAAAATAAAAGAAAAACCAAGCAAAGCAAACGCCCTTTTTCCTAAATTAATTAAAATATTCGATTTTTTTTTATTTAAGCCCTCTTTTCTCCATCTCACTTCTACTTCTACTGCTTATTTGGATGTCTATGTGACCCATAGAAAGTCGGTCATATAATACATACATACATAATTGTATGTATAACTATAAGAAAAAGGAAGGGAAATTGGATAAGATAAGAAAGATCGTGGGTTATAGATATAGAAAAGAAAAAGTGGATCTTACTATGTTATACTATTCCACTCTCAACCATGAATTGATTTGATAGATCCGATATTCATAATATTGAATTGATTCAGTATTATCAGAATGCAAGTCCTCCCCTTGAATTTACAGGATCCCCCTTTTTCCTCTCCATGGGATTACATCCCGAGTTATTGTGAAAAAAATAAAGAGGTTATGGAAGTCAATATTCTCGCATTTATTGCTACTGCACTGTTTATTCTAGTTCCTACTGCCTTTTTACTTATTATTTATGTAAAAACAGTCAGCCAAAATGATTAATTGGAATTCCAATTAATCATTGAAGAAATGAAAAAGGGATTAAATAAAATAAAAATCCAAGTCTTAAATGAAAGGATCTGGTTGGAATCATAAAGTGTGGTAGAAAGAACTACATATAGTTTTTTCTACGACACTTTAGAGTCTTTCTATTATATTATCTTGAATCTACATAGAATAGATTAGTAGATTGAAATAGTAGTCTAATTCAATTTCTTTTTTCACTGCATCCACTTAATTTCAATCAAGTCAAAATAAAAAAATCGAAGACAATTCTTCACGAAAGAATCCATGGAGGGAGAGAAAAATAATATGAGAATAGACTATAGTAAAAAGTAAAAGAAAAAAAGTAAAAGGAAAAAACCAGCGAATCTTTCATGCTTAAACATGCGGCGAGATGCTTCAAAAGAGCATAAAAATTATTCTAAGAATAAGAAAAGAATATAAAACAAATGGAAAGTGTGCGATATGTTGTGAATAGCTCCGTGGAAGAAAGTCTAATTTTCTTATGTATAGAACTTTTTTAACCATTCGTCACTTCTAGTAGAAATTTGGAATTGCTGTAATCGCTCTTTCTATTTCTATATAGTAGAATAGTTCTATATAGTAGAATAGAACGACTCTTTCTTACAAGAGTTTCTTACAGGTACAGGAGTGAAACAAAACTAAAGAAAGAGAGAAAGAATAAAGTTTGGCAAAATGATTAATGCAAAACGATCAATTAAAGAAAAAAGTTGATACAACAATTCGACTACTCAATCAATTAGTAGTATCCCTAGAGTCCACTCCTCCCCCATACTACTAGTGAAAGAGAAAATGTAAAGACTACCATTAAAGCAGCCCAAGCGAGACTTACTATATCCATGTAAATTATGTCTCCTATTTCTATGAAGGAATTATTCTACTATTGATCAATAATCATAGTGGAATCAAGGGTACAGAGTCAAAAAGGGATTCTGCCCTAACGCTATGGATGAATCAGTTCAAGGAATTTACTCCTAACAAATTCTTATAGGATTTCTGGTAGAATTGGAGAGCATTAAGTATAAATACGATACATAGCCCTTTTCCTTAAAAAAGAGTACGGGGATGATGTCCTGAATAGAAGACGCGGGAATAGGAAGATTTTTTCTTCCTTTTGTTACCCTTTTTTTATAAGCAAAGGACGTCAGAATATACCATAAAATTAGGATAGATAAATATTTATTGGATACCTACCTTGCCTATGTTTATTTTTAACCTAAACCCTACAGCCCTTCTATCATTCTATGAAAGAATGAGGAGACTTTATCCACAACTCCGAAATTGATTTTTGATCAGCCTATTCAATCTGATTCTCGACAGAATCAGTAGCCCTTACTTTAGTGTATGTAGGTAGCATAAGATGTATGATAAATAAAATGTATGATAATTAGGAAGTCTTGATATTCCTTCGTGGAGTCCCTTCTTCAATCTTAGATTGAAAAAAAAAGAATGCCCCTTAGGGGCCCTTTGGATATCAAGATTTCTGACATCTTAGCCTTGTAATTTTTAATTCTCGAATCGAATCAATTAAAATTAATAAAAGAATAAGGAAACGCAACCTCATCCTTATTGGTAGCCGTTTGGGCCACTACCGACAAAACAAACCCTAGTTTGAGGATAGAACTATGGATTCTCAAAATCCAGTATCGCCAGGCCTAGTTACTCTCTTGCCCCAACTTATGCAGGGTACGAATTTGTCGAGTTCGATCAGTACTATAAGCCTAAGTATTTTATTGATCAGGCGGCACCCAGATTTGAACTGGGGATAAAGGATTTGCAGTCCCCTGCCTTACCGCTTGGCCATGCCGCCAAAAAATCTGATCTAAAATAGAGAAAAGAGCAAGTATTCATCCAGGTTTTCTTACTAAAACCTCCTTTCTTTTATCTTGAATCTAATTCTACTTACTTTTTTCCAATCTTTTTCAAAAAATCTATTCCTGCTTTTTTTGAATCCAGTTTCAATTATTCTCCTCGATGGATTCTATCTTAAAACAAACATTGCTAACACTAGAAAACTTCCCTTTTCTTTCTATTGAGATGAAAAAAGAGAAAAAGTGGATTTCCAGTCACAGGCTGCAAAATTCAGAACAAATTGGAACCATTAACTAGAATTCTATTTTTTTTTTGAATTGCAGTAGTGAACGACTCTTAAATCGGTATTCTCTCCCTCCTTCCTTTTAATGGCATAATAAAATAGAATGGATTTATGCCTAATCCGTGTATAGGTAAACTACAGGTCCGAACAGCATTATTATCCATGGATCCCCCTTATGTACATATCTCTATGGGGAATCGTGCTTTAATTTTTCATTGCATTAAATATCTTGAATAAAAAAAAGAAATTTGGTCTGATATAGAGTATGACCTGACCATCTTGGCCCACCCAAGTGAAATTACGATAAAAGCAGGGATATGTGGAGAGGTGGATAACTAGATTGGCATGTACTTAAAAAAGGACTTACTTTATTTTAGGATTCTACAATTAAATCCTATATTTTCTAGCAATTCTACTACTACGAAACAAAAAAGAACCCTCAAATTCTTATTCTTTTTTGAAATTAAACTAAGCGTGCTATTCTAAATCGAACTAAAGTCAAATTTTCTAGTGCTTATAAATTATTATATTATGGCTTTATCCCATTCATAGAAAGGAGATAAAATGAGAAATCTTTGCCATCCAATCTGATTAGTATCATAAAGTGTAAGTGGCAGAATTTTTTTCTAGGAATGTTTTATCAATTCATTTTCATTCGATTTGTACCCCTGGCAAATTTGAACTTTCGTCGAAATTGTCTCTATTCATATGTATGAAATACATATATGAAATATGTATGTGGAGTTCCCTAGAATTTCATGTGATTCAGTAAACAGAATATGGATTCCATAATTGCTAGATCGATCCATAGGGATTGATGAAGAGTGAGCTGATAATGGAATTTTTCTTCGATAAACAGGAAACTTAAGATTAAGATGCTCCGGAATGGAAATGAGGGAATGTCCACAATACCCGGATTTAGTCAGATCCAATTCGAGGGATTTTGTAGGTTCATTAATCAAGGCTTGGCAGAAGAACTTGAGAAGTTTCCAACAATTAAAGATCCAGATCACGAAATTGCATTTCAATTATTTGCGAAAGGATATCAATTGCTAGAACCCTCGATAAAAGAAAGGGATGCTGTGTATGAATCACTCACCTATTCTTCCGAATTATATGTATCTGCGAGATTAATTTTTGGTTTCGATGTGCAAAAGCAAACCATTTCTATTGGAAACATTCCTATAATGAATTCCTTAGGAACCTTTATAATAAATGGAATATACCGAATTGTGATCAATCAAATATTGCTAAGTCCTGGTATTTACTACCGCTCGGAATTAGACCATAAGGGAATTTCTATCTACACTGGGACTATAATATCAGATTGGGGAGGAAGATCGGAATTAGCAATTGATAAAAAAGAAAGGATATGGGCTCGCGTGAGTAGAAAACAAAAGATATCTATTCTAGTTCTATCATCAGCTATGGGTTCGAATCTAAAAGAAATTCTAGATAATGTTTCCTACCCTGAAATTTTCTTATCTTTCCCGAATGCTAAGGAGAAGAAGAGGATTGAGTCAAAAGAAAAAGCTATTTTGGAGTTTTATCAACAATTTGCTTGTGTAGGTGGGGACCTGGTATTTTCGGAGTCCTTATGTGAGGAATTACAAAAGAAATTTTTTCAACAAAAATGTGAATTAGGAAGGATTGGTCGACGAAATATGAATCGGAGACTGAATCTTGATATACCTCAGAACAATACATTCTTGTTACCACGAGATGTATTGGCCGCTACGGATCATTTGATTGGAATGAAATTTGGAACGGGTATACTTGACGATGACGATATGAATCACTTGAAAAATAAACGTATTCGTTCGGTTGCGGATCTGTTACAAGATCAATTCGGACTGGCTCTTGGTCGTTTACAACATGCGGTTCAAAAAACTATCCGTAGAGTATTCATACGTCAATCGAAACCGACTCCACAAACTTTGGTAACTCCAACTTCAACTTCGATTTTATTAATAACTACTTATGAGACCTTTTTTGGCACATACCCCTTATCTCAAGTTTTTGATCAAACCAATCCATTGACACAAACTGTTCATGGGCGAAAAGTGAGTTGTTTGGGTCCTGGAGGATTGACGGGGAGAACTGCAAGTTTTCGGAGCCGAGATATTCATCCGAGTCACTATGGGCGTATTTGTCCAATTGACACGTCCGAAGGAATCAATGTTGGACTTACTGGATCCTTAGCTATTCATGCGAGAATTGACCACTGGTGGGGGTCCATAGAGAGTCCCTTTTATGAAATATCTGAGAAAGCAAAAGAAAAAAAAGAGAGACAGGTGGTTTATTTATCACCAAATAGAGATGAATATTATATGATAGCAGCAGGAAATTCTTTGTCCTTGAATCAGGGTATTCAGGAAGAACAGGTTGTTCCAGCTAGATACCGTCAAGAATTCCTGACTATTGCATGGGAACAGATTCATGTTAGAAGTATTTTTCCTTTCCAATATTTTTCTATTGGAGGTTCTCTCATTCCTTTTATTGAGCATAATGATGCGAATCGGGCTTTAATGAGTTCTAATATGCAGCGCCAAGCAGTTCCGCTTTCTCGGTCCGAGAAGTGCATTGTTGGAACTGGATTGGAACGCCAAACAGCTCTAGATTCGAGGGTTTCCGTTATAGCCGAACGCGAGGGAAAGATCATTTCTACTGATAGTCACAAGATCCTTTTATCAAGTAGTGGGAAGACTATAAGTATTCCTTTAGTTACCCATCGGCGCTCTAACAAAAATACTTGTATGCACCAAAAACCTCGGGTTCTGTGGGGTAAATCCATTAAAAAAGGACAAATTTTAGCGGAGGGAGCTGCTACAGTTGGTGGGGAACTTGCTTTAGGAAAAAACGTATTAGTAGCTTATATGCCATGGGAAGGTTACAATTTTGAAGACGCAGTACTAATTAGCGAACGTTTGGTATATGAGGATATTTATACTTCTTTTCACATCCGAAAATATGAAATTCAGACGGATACGACAAGCCAAGGCTCCGCTGAAAAAATTACTAAAGAAATACCACATCTAGAAGAACATTTACTCCGCAATTTGGACAGAAATGGAGTTGTTAGGTTGGGATCCTGGGTAGAAACTGGCGATATTTTAGTAGGTAAATTAACGCCTCAGATAGCGAGCGAATCCTCGTATATCGCGGAAGCTGGGTTATTACGGGCCATATTTGGCCTTGAGGTATCCACTTCAAAAGAAACTTCTCTCAAACTACCTATAGGTGGAAGAGGGCGCGTTATCGATGTGAAATGGATCCAGAGGGACCCCCTAGACATAATGGTTCGTGTATATATTTTACAGAAACGCGAAATCAAAGTTGGGGATAAAGTAGCCGGAAGACACGGGAATAAGGGGATCATTTCCAAAATTTTGCCCAGGCAAGATATGCCCTATTTGCAAGATGGAACACCTGTTGATATGGTCTTCAATCCCTTAGGAGTACCCTCACGAATGAATGTGGGACAAATATTTGAAAGCTCGCTCGGATTAGCCGGGGATCTGCTAAAGAAACATTATAGAATAGCACCCTTTGATGAGAGATATGAGCAAGAGGCTTCAAGAAAACTTGTGTTTTCAGAATTATATGAAGCCAGTAAACAAACAAAAAATCCATGGGTATTTGAACCCGAGTACCCGGGAAAAAGCAGAATATTTGATGGAAGAACAGGAGACCCCTTCGAACAACCTGTTCTAATAGGGAAGTCCTATATCTTAAAATTAATTCATCAAGTTGATGAGAAAATCCATGGACGTTCTACTGGGCCCTACTCACTTGTTACACAACAACCCGTTAGAGGAAGAGCCAAGCAAGGGGGACAACGAGTAGGAGAAATGGAAGTTTGGGCTTTAGAAGGATTTGGTGTTGCTCATATTTTACAAGAGATACTTACTTATAAATCTGATCATCTTATAGCTCGCCAAGAAATACTTAATGCTACGATCTGGGGAAAAAGAGTACCTAATCACGAGTATCCTCCAGAATCTTTTCGAGTGCTCGTTCGAGAACTACGATCTTTGGCTCTAGAACTGAATCATTTCCTTGTATCTGAGAAGAACTTCCAGGTTAATAGGGAGGAAGTTTGATCGGAATAAATATAAATTCTTTTCTTATTTATGATTGACCAATATAAACATCAACAACTTCAAATTGGACTCGTTTCCCCTCAACAAATAAAGGCTTGGGCTAACAAAAACCTACCTAATGGGGAAGTCGTTGGCGAAGTCACAAGGCCCTCTACTTTTCATTATAAAACCGATAAACCAGAAAAAGATGGATTGTTTTGCGAAAGAATCTTTGGACCCATAAAAAGCGGAATTTGTGCTTGTGGAAATTCTCGAGCGAGCGGAGCTGAAAACGAAGAGGAAAGGTTTTGCCAAAAATGCGGGGTAGAATTTGTTGATTCTCGGATACGAAGATATCAAATGGGATACATCAAACTCGCATGTCCCGCGACTCATGTGTGGTATTTGAAAGGTCTTCCTAGTTATATCGCGAACCTTTTAGATAAACCCCTTAAGAAATTGGAGGGCCTAGTATACGGCGATTTCTCTTTTGCTAGGCCCAGCGCTAAAAAACCTACTTTCTTACGATTACGAGGTTTATTCGAAGATGAAATTGCATCCTGTAACCACAGCATTTCTCCCTTTTTTTCTACCCCAGGCTTTGCAACATTTCGAAATCGGGAAATTGCGACAGGAGCAGGTGCTATTAGAGAACAATTAGCAGATTTGGATTTGCGAATTATTATAGAGAATTCCTTGGTCGAATGGAAGGAATTAGAAGACGAGGGGTATAGTGGAGATGAATGGGAAGATAGAAAAAGACGAATAAGAAAAGTTTTTTTGATTAGACGCATGCAATTGGCGAAACATTTTATTCAAACAAATGTAGAACCAGAATGGATGGTTTTGTGCTTATTACCAGTTCTTCCTCCCGAATTGAGACCCATTGTTTATAGGTCTGGGGATAAAGTAGTGACTTCGGATATTAATGAACTTTATAAGAGAGTTATTCGTCGGAACAACAACCTTGCCTATCTATTAAAAAGAAGTGAATTAGCGCCAGCAGATTTAGTAATGTGCCAGGAAAAATTGGTACAAGAAGCCGTGGATACACTTCTTGATAGTGGGTCCCGCGGGCAACCAACGAGGGATGGTCACAATAAAGTATACAAATCACTTTCAGATGTAATTGAAGGTAAAGAGGGAAGGTTTCGCGAGACTCTGCTTGGAAAACGGGTCGATTACTCGGGGCGTTCTGTCATTGTTGTGGGTCCTTCGCTTTCATTACATCAATGTGGATTACCTCTAGAGATAGCAATAAAGCTTTTTCAGCTATTTGTAATTCGCGATTTAATCACGAAACGCGCTACTTCTAATGTCAGGATTGCTAAAAGGAAAATTTGGGAAAAGGAACCCATTGTATGGGAAATACTTCAAGAAGTTATGCGGGGACATCCTGTACTGTTGAATAGAGCACCTACCCTGCATAGATTAGGCATACAGGCCTTCCAACCTACTTTAGTGGAGGGGCGTACTATTTGTTTACACCCATTAGTGTGTAAGGGTTTCAATGCGGACTTTGATGGGGATCAAATGGCTGTTCATCTACCTTTATCCTTGGAAGCTCAGGCGGAAGCCCGTTTACTTATGTTTTCTCATATGAATCTCCTATCTCCCGCTATTGGGGATCCTATTTGCGTACCGACCCAAGACATGCTTATCGGACTTTATGTATTAACGATTGGAAACCGTCGGGGTATTTGTGCAAATAGATATAATAGTTGCGGAAACTATCCAAATCAAAAAGTAAATTACAATAATAATAATTATAAGTATACAAAAGATAAAGAACCCCATTTTTCTAATTCCTATGATGCACTGGGAGCTTATAGACAGAAACGAATCAGTTTAGACAGTCCCTTGTGGCTCCGATGGAAACTAGATCAACGCGTCATTGGGTCAAGAGAAGTTCCGATTGAAGTTCAATATGAATCTTTGGGGACTTATCATGAGATTTATGCCCACTATCTAATAGTGGGAAATAGAAAAAAAGAAATCCGTTCTATATACATTCGAAGCACTCTTGGTCATATTTCTTTTTATAGAGAAATAGAGGAAGCCATACAAGGATTTAGTCAGGCCTATTCATACACTATCTAAACAAGGAAGTTAGATTCGGCGATGCCCCTCCCTTTCGGGGGGCATTCCGATTTCGCTAGTATCATCATTTTTGCCGCGCGAATCCAGATTGAGATTAAGGAAAGGAAGTTAATTAAATTTTCGAATCACTGACTCAGGCCCATTGTCGAATCCTACTCAGCAATTGTCGAATCCTACTCAGCCGAAAAAGGGGGTACTTATGTATGGCGGAACGGGCCAATCTGGTCTTTCATAATAAAGAGATAGACGGAACTGCTATGAAACGACTTATTAGCAGATTAATAGATCATTTCGGAATGGGATATACATCCCATATACTGGATCAAATAAAGACTCTGGGCTTTCATCAAGCCACTACTACATCGATTTCATTAGGAATCGAGGATCTTTTAACAATACCATCTAAGGGATGGTTAGTGCAAGACGCGGAACAACAGAGTTTTCTTTTGGAGAAACACTATTATTATGGGGCTGTACACGCGGTAGAAAAATTACGCCAATCCGTTGAGATATGGTATGCTACAAGTGAATATTTGAAACAAGAAATGAATTCGAATTTTCGGATAACGGATCCTTCTAATCCAGTCTATCTAATGTCTTTTTCAGGAGCCAGAGGAAATGCATCTCAGGTACACCAATTAGTAGGTATGAGAGGATTAATGGCGGATCCTCAAGGACAAATGATTGATTTACCTATTCAAAGCAATTTACGCGAGGGACTTTCTTTGACAGAATATATAATTTCCTGCTACGGAGCCCGCAAAGGGGTTGTAGATACTGCTGTACGAACAGCGGATGCTGGATATCTTACACGTAGACTTGTTGAAGTAGTTCAACATATTATTGTACGTAGAAGAGATTGTGGTACTATCCGAGGTATTTCTTTGAGTCCTCAAAATGGGATGACGGAAAAACTTTTTGTCCAAACACTAATTGGTCGTGTATTAGCAGACGATATATATATTGGTTCACGATGCATTGCCGCTCGAAATCAAGATATTGGAATTGGATTAGTCAATCGATTCATAACTGCCTTTCGAGCACAACCATTTCGAGCACAACCAATATATATTAGAACCCCCTTTACTTGCCGGAGCACATCTTGGATCTGTCAATTATGTTATGGTCGGAGTCCCACTCATGGCGATCTGGTCGAATTGGGGGAAGCCGTAGGTATTATTGCAGGTCAATCAATTGGGGAGCCAGGGACTCAACTAACATTAAGAACTTTTCATACTGGCGGAGTATTCACAGGGGGTACTGCCGACCTTGTACGATCCCCTTCGAATGGAAAAATCCAATTCAATGAAGATTTGGTTCACCCCACACGTACCCGTCATGGGCAGCCTGCTTTTCTATGTTATATAGACTTGCATGTAACTATTCAGAGTCAGGATATTCTATATAGTGTGAATATTCCCTCAAAAAGCTTGATTCTAGTGCAAAATGATCAATATGTAGAATCCGAACAAGTAATTGCGGAGATTCGTGCCGGAACGTCCACTTTGCATTTTAAAGAAAAAGTACAAAAGCATATTTATTCCGAATCAGACGGGGAAATGCACTGGAGTACTGATGTTTACCATGCGCCCGAATATCAATATGGTAATCTTCGTCGATTACCAAAAACAAGCCATTTATGGATATTGTCAGTAAGTATGTGCAGATCCAGTATAGCGTCTTTTTCGCTCCACAAGGATCAAGATCAAATGAATACTTATTCTTTTTCTGTTGACGGAAGATATCTCTTTGACCTCTCAATGGCTAATGATCAAGTAAGACATAGACTGTTGGATACTTTTGGTAAAAAAGATAGGGAAATTCTTGATTATTCAACGCCGGATCGAATCATGTCCAATGGCCATTGGAATTTTGTCTATCCTTCTATTCTTCAAGATAATTCGGATTTGTTGGCGAAAAAGCGAAGAAATGGGTTCGTCATTCCATTACAATATCATCAAGAACAAGAGAAAGAACTAATATCCTGTTTGGGGATTTCGATTGAAATACCCTTTATGGGTGTTTTACGTAGAAATACTATTTTTGCTTATTTTGACGATCCACGATACAGAAAAGATAAAAAGGGTTCAGGAATTGTTAAATTTAGATATAGGACCCTAGAGGACGAATATAGGACTCGAGAGGAAGACTCAGAGGACGAATATGGGAGCCCAGAGAACGAATATAGGACCCGAGAGGAAGAATATGAAACCCTAGAAGACGAATATAGGACTCGAGAGGACGAATATGAAACCCTAGAAGATGAATATGGGATCCTAGAGGACGAATATGAAGCCCTAGAAGACGAATATGGGATCCTAGAGGATGAATATAGGACTGGAGAGAAAGACTCAGAAGACGAATATGGGAGCCCAGAGAACGAATATAGAACCCGAGAGGACGAATATGGAACTCTAGAGGAAGACTCAGAGGACGAATATGGGAGCCCGGAGGAAGGCTCAGAGGACGAATATGGGACTTTAGAGGAAGACTCAGAAGAAGACTCAGAGGACGAATACGGGAGCCCAGAGGAAGATTCCATCTTAAAAAAAGAGGGTTTGATTGAGCATCGAGGAACAAAAGAATTTAGTCTAAAATACCAAAAAGAACTAGATCGGTTTTTTTTCATTCTTCAAGAACTGCATATCTTGCCGAGATCCTCATCCCTAAAGGTACTTGATAATAGTATCATTGGAGTGGATACACAACTCACAAAAAATACAAGAAGTCGACTAGGTGGATTGGTCCGAGTGAAGAGAAAAAAAAGCCATACGGAACTCAAAATCTTTTCCGGAGATATTCATTTTCCTGAAGAGGCGGATAAGATATTAGGTGGTAGTTTGATACCACCAGAAAGAGAAAAGAAAGATTCTAAGGAATCAAAAAAAAGGAAAAATTGGGTCTATGTTCAACGGAAAAAAATTCTCAAGAGCAAGGAAAAGTATTTTGTTTCGGTTCGACCTGCAGTCGCATATGAAATGGACGAAGGGAGAAATTTAGCAACACTTTTCCCGCAAGATCTCTTGCAAGAAGAGGATAATTTCCAACTTCGACTTGTCAATTTTATTTCTCATGAAAATAGCAAGTTAACTCAAAGAATTTATCATACGAATAGTCAATTTGTTCGAACTTGCTTAGTAGTGAATTGGGAACAAGAAGAAAAAGAGGAGGCTCGTGCTTCCCTTGTTGAGGTAAGAGCAAATGATCTGATTCGCGATTTCCTAAGAATTGAGTTAGTCAAGTCCACTATTTCGTATACACGAAGAAGGTATGATAGGACAAGTGCAGGACCGATTCCCAATAATAGGTTAGATCGCACCAATTCCTTTTATTCCAAGGCGAAGATTCAATCACTTAGCCAACATCAAGAAGCTATTGGCACCTTGTTGAATCGAAATAAAGAATACCAATCTTTGATGATTTTGTCGGCATCCAACTGTTCTCGAATTGGTTTATTCAAGAATTCGAAATATCCCAATGCGGTAAAAGAATCGAATCCTAGAATTCCTATTCGAGATATTTTTGGGCCCTTAGCCGCTATTGTACCTAGTATATCGAATTTTTCTTCATCTTACTATTTACTAACGCATAATCAGATCCTGTTAAAAAAATATTTGTTCCTTGACAATTTGAAACAAACCCTCCAAGTACTTCAAGGGCTTAAATACTCTTTAATAGATGAAAATCAAAGGATTTCGAATTTCGATAGTAACATCATGTTGGATCCATTCCATTTGAATTGGCACTTTCTCCATCATGATTCTTGGGAGGAGACATCGGCAATAATTCACCTTGGACAATTTATTTGCGAAAATGTATGTCTATTTAAATCGCACATAAAAAAATCTGGTCAAATTTTCATTGTTAATATTGATTCCTTTGTTATAAGAGCAGCTAAGCCTTATTTGGCCACTACAGGAGCAACTGTTCATGGTCATTATGGAGAAATCCTTTACAAAGGAGATAGGTTAGTTACGTTTATATATGAAAAATCGAGATCTAGTGACATAACGCAAGGTCTTCCAAAAGTAGAACAAATCTTTGAAGCGCGTTCAATTGATTCACTATCGCCGAATCTCGAAAGGAGAATTGAGGATTGGAATGAGCGTATACCAAGAATTCTTGGGGTCCCCTGGGGATTCTTGATTGGAGCTGAGCTAACCATAGCCCAAAGTCGTATCTCTTTGGTTAATAAGATCCAAAAGGTTTATCGATCCCAAGGGGTACAGATCCATAATAGACATATAGAGATTATTATACGCCAAGTAACATCAAAAGTGCGGGTTTCCGAAGATGGAATGTCTAATGTTTTTTCACCTGGGGAATTAATCGGACTATTACGAGCAGAACGAGCAGGACGAGCTTTGGATGAATCGGTCTATTATCGGGCAATCTTATTGGGAATAACAAGGGCTTCCCTGAATACCCAAAGTTTCATATCTGAAGCAAGTTTTCAAGAAACTGCTCGAGTTTTAGCAAAAGCTGCCCTACGAGGTCGTATTGATTGGTTGAAAGGCCTGAAAGAAAACGTAGTTCTGGGGGGGATTATACCTGTTGGTACCGGATTCCAAAAATTTGTGCATCATTCCCCACAAGACAAGAACCTTTATTTCGAAATTCAAAAAAAAAATCTATTCGCGTCGGAAATGAGAGATATTTTGTTTCTCCATACAGAATTAGTTTCTTCTGATTCTGATGTAACAAACAATTTCTATGAGACATCAGAACCCCCATTTACCCCCATTTATACGATTTAAGGATACATAAAGCAGATTTTTTTATTTAAACTAGACTTTTGACCTTAGAACACTAACAGGTCAGATTTTAGATTTTTATTCATTTTATTTTAATAAGTAAAAGAAGTCAGTTAATTCATTAAGGTTACGTTTATACCATGTATCAATGGCCAATTCTCAGTGGAAGGTTACATCGGAACAATTATTATTTATTTCAAGCTATTTCGGCTCTTTCTTAATTTTCAAAAAAAAAAGAAATAAATTCCGTAATGGAATGGTAGGATGAAAAAAAAAGAAAAAATCAAAAGGAAGTGTGGAAAAAATGACAAGAAGATATTGGAACATCAATTTGAAAGAGATGATAGAAGCGGGAGTTCATTTTGGTCATGGTATTAAGAAATGGAATCCTAAAATGGCCCCTTACATCTCGGCAAAGCGTAAAGGTACTCATATTACAAATCTCGCTAGAACGGCTCGTTTTTTATCAGAAGCTTGTGATTTAGTTTTTGATGCAGCAAGTCAGGGAAAAAGCTTCTTAATTGTTGGTACCAAAAAAAGAGCAGCGGATTTAGTAGCATCAGCTGCAATAAGGGCTCGTTGTCATTATGTTAATAAAAAGTGGTTCAGTGGTATGTTAACGAATTGGTCGATTACGAAAACTAGACTTTCTCAATTTAGAGACTTAAGAGCAGAAGAAAAGATGGGAAAATTCCACCATCTCCCAAAAAGAGATGTGGCAATCTTGAAGAGAAAATTATCTACCTTGCAAAGATATCTCGGCGGGATCAAATATATGACGAGGTTGCCGGACATTGTGATCGTCCTTGATCAGCAAAAAGAGTATATAGCTCTTCGGGAATGTGCCATTTTGGGGATTCCTACTATTTCTTTAGTCGATACAAATTGTGACCCAGATCTCGCAAATATATCGATTCCAGCCAACGATGACACTATGACTTCAATTCGATTGATTCTTAACAAATTAGTATTTGCAATTTGTGAGGGCCGTTCTCTCTATATAAGAAATCGTTGATTAAGAAGAATAGTTCATTCTTGGGTAACTGCGTAGATTTATGGGATCACTTACTATTCTTTTTTGTTTTGCATATTTTGCATAGATAAAAGAAGGGGAATATTGATATATATTAGAGGGTATTGATATATATTATCATCTGATGTGATTTCTTGGTATCCTAAATATAAGATTAATACTTCAAGTTGCTGAGTTGAGAAAGAGATGGTTGAATCAAAAGAATTCCTTTTTTGAAGTTCAATTTTTATCAGAGGACAATATGAATATTATACCATGTTCCGTTAAAACACTCAAGGGGTTATATGATATATCGGGTGTAGAAGTAGGCCAACACTTCTATTGGCAAATAGGAGGTTTCCAAATTCATGCCCAAGTACTCATCACTTCTTGGGTCGTAATTACTATCTTGCTAGGTTCAGTTATCATAGCTGTT